GCTCCAGAAGATAGATTATTACGAGCCATACTTGGCATTCAGGTATCCACTGCAAAGGAAACTTGTCTAAAATTACCTATAGGGGGAAGGGGCCGGGTTATTGATGTGAGATGGATCCAGAAAAAAAAAAGGTCCAGTTATAATCCAGAAATTATTCGTGTATATATTTCACAGAAACGTGAAATCAAAGTAGGTGATAAAGTAGCTGGAAGGCATGGGAATAAAGGTATCATTTCGAAAATTTTGCCTAGACAAGATATGCCTTATTTGCAAGATGGAACACCAGTGGATATGGTCTTCAACCCATTAGGAGTACCTTCGCGAATGAATGTGGGACAGATATTTGAATGCTCTCTCGGGTTAGCGGGGAACTTGCTGGACAGACATTATAGAATAGCACCCTTTGATGAAAGATATGAGCAAGAAGCTTCGAGAAAATTAGTGTTTTCTGAATTATATGAAGCCAGCAAGCAAACAGCAAATCCATGGGTCTTTGAACCCGAGTATCCAGGAAAAAGCAGAATATTTGATGGAAGAACAGGAGATCCTTTTGAACAACCTGTTATAATAGGAAAACCCTATATCCTGAAATTAATTCATCAAGTTGATGATAAAATCCATGGGCGCTCCAGTGGACATTATGCACTTGTTACACAACAACCCCTTAGAGGGAGGGCCAAGCAAGGGGGACAACGAGTAGGAGAAATGGAAGTTTGGGCTCTAGAGGGATTTGGTGTTGCGCATATTTTACAAGAGATGCTTACTTATAAATCCGATCATATTAGAGCTCGCCAGGAAGTACTTGGTACTATGATTATTGGAGGAACAATACCTAACCCGGAGGATGCTCCCGAATCTTTTCGATTACTCGTTCGAGAACTACGGTCTTTGGCTCTGGAACTGAATCATTTCCTTGTATCTGAGAAGAACTTCCAGATTCATAGGAAGGAAGCTTGATCGGAATGAATCCGAATTTTTCTTCTATGATCGATCGGTATAAACATCAACAACTTCGAATTGGATCGGTTTCTCCCCAACAAATAAGTACGTGGGCCACCAAAATCCTACCTAATGGAGAAATAGTTGGAGAGGTGACAAAACCCTATACTTTTCATTACAAAACCAATAAACCGGAAAAAGATGGATTGTTTTGTGAAAGAATCTTTGGACCTATTAAAAGTGGAATTTGTGCTTGTGGAAATTATCGAGTGATCGGAGATGAAAAAGAAGACCCAAAATTTTGTGAACAATGCGGAGTCGAATTTGTTGATTCTCAGGTACGAAGATATCAAATGGGATACATCAAACTGGCATGCCCAGTGACTCATGTGTGGTATTTGAAACGTCTTCCCAGTTATATCGCGAATTTTTTAGATAAACCCCTTAAGGAATTAGAAGGCCTAGTATACTGCGATGTGTGATTTGATCGAAATCTTGATTTTACAGATTCGGAATGAGAAACTGTCGCCCCATTCAATCCGATTGGGATGCCCCCGACTCTGACATGTCTCTTTGGAGGAGGAACATGAAGCTCAGAATTATGGGTGTATTAAATACTTCCAAATAGAAAGGGGAATTGATCCATGGTCGATTCCATAATAGATAAATAGGAATTGCTAGTTATACCTCGTGNAAAAAAAAAAAAACTTCTTTCGTGGAATTAGCCATTCCATTTGTTTTCGAAAGAGATTCCATTCAAGTAAACAAATATGGCATGGTTACAGGAGTTTATCCATCGCATATATGCTTCAAAGGATATCATAGCATAACCATCGAGGTGAAGTAGGGACCTAAAAGATCGAATGAAACGATGCATAGACAAGTAAATCCCTTATGAGATGAGTGAGTTCGAAGATATTCGAATTTTTATTTGATAAAATAAAAGGAATTTCTCATTCGAAGGGAAGTAGACTACTCAATAATTTCTCATTTCCTTTCTGTCGTAATTGAATTGAATAACTAATTCATAAAGTAAAAGTAAGAATGAATAATGAGATATTGGTTGGTCCTCGCTGTGAACTTGAGTAAGGAGTAAATCTTTATGGGGCTTTCTAGAACAAAATGGGAATTGGAAAAAAAGAACCCCTTTCTTTATTTGATGTAACTACTTGAGCCGGATGAGAGGAAACCTTCACGTCCGATTTTTAAGGGGGGAATTCATAGGAACCTATCCCAATTTTTCTTTTGCTAGGCCCGTTGCTAAAAAACCCACTTTCTTACGATTACGAGGTTCATTCGAATATGAAATCCAATCCTGGAAATACAGCATCCCACTTTTTTTTACTACCCAAGGCTTCGATACATTTCGAAATCGAGAAATCTCTACTGGAGCGAGTGCTATCAGAGAACAATTAGCCGATCTGGATTTGCGAATTATTACAGATCATTCATTGGCAGAATGGAAGGAATTAGGGGAAGAAGGTTCCACCGGGAATGAATGGGAAGATAGAAAAATTGGAAGAAGAAAGGATTTTTTGGTTAGACGCATAGAATTAGCTAA